CATCCATTAGTTTGTAAGGGATTCAACGCAGACTTTGATGGGGATCAAATGGCTGTTCATGTACCTTTATCTTTGGAGGCTCAAGCCGAGGCCCGTTTACTTATGTTTTCTCATATGAATCTCTTATCTCCGGCGATTGGAGATCCCATTTCCGCACCAACCCAAGATATGCTTATGGGACTCTATGTATTAACGATCGGGAATCGTCGAGGTATTTGTGCAAATAGGTATAATCCGTGTAATTACAGAAACCATCAAAATGAAAAAAATTACGATAATAACTATAAGTATACAAAAGAACCCTATTTTTCCAGCTCCTATGATGCGCTTGGAACTTATCGGCAGAAACGAATCAATTTAGATAGTCCTTTGTGGCTCCGGTGGCGACTAGATCAACGCGTTATTGCATCACGAGAAGTTCCCCTCGAAGTTCAATATGAATCCTTGGGTACCTATCATGAGGTTTATGGGCGCTATCTAATAGTAAGAAATGTCAAAAAAGAAATTTTTTGTATATACATCCGAACCACAGTTGGTAATATTTCTTTTTATCGAGAAATAGAAGAAGCCGTACAAGGGTTTTGCCGAGCTTGCTCATGCGGTACCTAAGCTAAGTAATTCTATAATACCAATACCCATCGGAATTCGTGTCTCTTCGTCTCAACTAGTATCATAATTCCCGAATTTGTACGTGAATCAAGATCTAGGAAAGGAAGTCTTTGAATCACTGACTCAAACTTATTGTCGAATCCTACTCATCGGCATCGGGGGTACTTATGGCAGAACGGGTCGATCTGGTCTTTCACAATAAATCGATAGATGGAACTGCCATGAAACGACTTATTAGCCGATTAATAGATCGCTTTGGAATGGCATATACATCACACATCCTGGATCAGGTAAAGACTCTGGGGTTCCAGCAAGCCACTGCTACATCTATTTCATTAGGAATTGATGATCTTTTAACAATACCTTCTAAGGCGTGGCTAGTCCAAGATGCTGAACAACAAAGTTTTCTTTTGGAAAAACACCATCATTATGGGAATGTACATGCGGTAGAAAAATTACGTCAATCCATCGAGATATGGTATGCTACAAGTGAATATTTGCGACAAGAAATGAATCCTAATTTTAGGATGACTGATCCTTCTAATCCAGTCCATATAATGTCTTTTTCGGGAGCTAGAGGAAATGCATCTCAAGTACACCAATTAGTAGGTATGAGAGGATTAATGTCGGATCCTCAAGGACAAATGATTGATTTACCTATTCAAAGCAATTTACGCGAAGGACTCTCTTTAACAGAATATATCATTTCCTGTTACGGAGCCCGGAAAGGAGTTGTGGATACTGCTGTCCGAACATCTGATGCTGGGTATCTCACGCGTAGACTTGTTGAAGTAGTTCAACATATTGTTGTACGTAGAACAGATTGTGGCACCATTCGAGGTATTTCTGTGAGTCCTCGAAACGGGATGATGACAGAACGAATTTTTATCCAAACATTAATTGGTCGTGTATTAGCAGACGATATATATATCGGTGCACGATGCATTGCGATTCGCAATCAAGATATTGGGATTGGCTTTGTTAATCGATTCATAACCTTTCGAGCACAACCAATATCTATTCGAACCCCCTTGACTTGCAGGAGTACGTCTTGGATCTGTCGATTATGTTATGGTCGAAGTCCCACTCACGGCGACCTGGTCGAATTGGGAGAAGCAGTAGGTATTATTGCAGGTCAATCTATTGGGGAACCTGGGACTCAACTAACATTAAGAACTTTTCATACCGGTGGAGTATTCACAGGGGGTACTGCAGAACATGTAAGAGCTCCTTCTAATGGAAAAATAAAATTCAATGAAGATTTAGTTCATCCCACACGTACACGTCACGGACATCCTGCGTTTCTATGTTATATAGACCTATATGTAACTATCGAGAGTCAAGATATTCTACATAATGTGAATATTCCACCAAAAAGTTTTCTTTTAGTTCAAAATGATCAATATGTAGAATCAGAACAAGTGATTGCTGAGATTCGCGCGGGAGCATCCACCGTGAATTTCAAAGAGAGGGTCCGAAAACATATTTATTCTGACTCAGAGGGAGAAATGCACTGGAGTACCGATGTGTACCATGCACCCAAATATACATATGGTAATGTTCATCTCTTACCAAAAACAAGTCATTTATGGATATTATCAGGAAATCCCTACACATCCAGTGTAGTCCCTTTTTTGCTCCACAAGGATCAAGATCAAATGAATGTTCATTCTCTTTCTGCCGAACGAAGCTATATTTCTAACCTCTCAGTGACTGATGATCAAGTGAGACACAAGTTGTTTAGTTCGGATCCTTCTGGTAAAAAGGCAGGGAGAATTCTGGATTCTTCAGGACCTGATCAAATCATATGCAAGGGTCATTGTAATTTTATATATCCTGCCTTTCTCCACGGGGATTCTGATTTATTGGCAAAGAGGCGAAGAAATAGATTCATCATTCCATTTCGGTCTAATCAAGAACAAGAGAAAGAAATAATACCCCGTTCAGGTATTTCGATGGAAATACCCATAAATGGGATTTTCCGTAGAAATAGTATTCTTGCTTATTTCGACGATCCCCGATACAGAAGAAACAGCTCGGGAATCACTAAATATGGGACTAGAGGGGTGCATTCTATTGTCAAAAAACAGTATTTGATTGAGTATCGAGGAACAAAAGAATTTAGGTCAAAATACCAAATGAAAATAGATCGATTTTTTTTTATTCCCGAGGAAGTACATATCTTACCCGGATCGTCTTCCATAAAGGTACGGAACAATAGTATCATTGGAGTGGATACGCAAATCACTTTCAATACAAGAAGCCGAGTAGGCGGATTGGTTCGGGTGGAGAAAAAAAAAAAAAAGATTGAACTGAAAATATTTTCTGGAGATATCCATTTTCCTGGAGAGACAGATAAGATATCTTGGCACAGCGGCATCTTGATACCGCCAGGAACAGGAAAAAAAAATTCGAAGGAATCCAAAAAATTAAAAAATTGGATCTATGTCCAACGGATCACACCCAGCAAGAAAAAGTATTTTGTTTTGGTTCGACCCGCAGTCACATATGAAATGGCGGGCGGGATGAATTTAGCAACACTTTTCCCCAAGGATCCGTTGCAAGAAAGCGATAATGTGCAACTTCGAGTTGTCAATTATATCCTTTATGGAAATGGCAAGCCAATTCGAGGAATTTCTCACAAAAATATTCAATTGGTTCGAACTTGTTTAGTATTGAATTGGGACCAAGACAAAAAGGCTTCTTCTATCAAAAAGGGTTCTTCTATAGAGGGGGTTCATGCTTCCTTTGTTGAAGTAAGGGTAAAAGGTCTGATTCGAGATTTCATAAAAATGGATTCAGTGAAGCCCCCCATTTCATATACCGGAAAAAGAAATGACCCGGTAGGGTCAGAGTTGATCTCCGTTAATCGATCAGATCGCACCAATCTCAATCCTTTTTTTTCCAAGGAAAGGATTCACCAATCACTTACCCAACATCAAGTAACTATTCGTATGTTGGGGAATAGAAATAAGGAATGCCAATCTTTGATAATTTTGTCATCATCTAATTGTTCTCGAATAGGTCCATTCAACGGTTTGAAATCTAACAACGTAACCAAAAAATCAATTCAACTTAAAAAGGATACCCTACTAAAAATGAAAATTCTGAATTCGTTGGGTCCTTTAGGGATTGTCCCTAAAATGAAAATTACGAATTTTTACTCATTTTACCATTTCATAACCCATAATCAGATCTTGGTAAATAAATATTTGCTACTTGACAATTTAAAACAGACTTTCCAAGTACTTAAATATTCTTTATTGGACGAAAATGGGAGAATTTATAATCCCGATCCAAACAGTAACATGATTTTGAATCTATTCCATTTGAATTGGTATTTTCTCCATCACGATTATTGTGAAGAAACATCGACAATAGTGAGCCTTGGACAATTTATTTGTGAAAATTTATGTATATCTAAAAATGGACCATACCAAAAATCTGGTCAGGTTCTCCTTGTTCATGTTGACTCTTTAGTAATAAGATCCGCTAAGCCCTATTTGGCTACTCCAGGAGCTACTGTTCATGGCCATTATGGGGAAATCCTTTACGAAGGAGATACATTAGTTACATTTATATATGAAAAATCTAGATCTGGGGATATAACGCAAGGCCTTCCAAAAGTAGAACAAGTGTTAGAAGTGCGTTCGATTGATTCAATATCAATGAATTTAGAAAAGAGAGTTGAAGGTTGGAACGAATGTATAACAAGAATTCTTGGAATTCATTGGGGATTCTTGATTGGTGCTGAGCTAATCATAGCGCAAAGTCGTATCTCTTTGGTTAATAAGATTCAAAAAATTTATCGATCCCAGGGAGTCCAAATCCATAATAAGCATATAGAAATTATTGTACGTCAAATAACAGCAAAAGTGTTGGTTTCAGAAGATGGAATGTCTAATGCTTTTTCACCCGGAGAACTAATTGGATTGTTGCGAGCGGAACGAACGGGGCGTGCTTTGGAAGAAGCAATCTGTTACCGAGCCATCTTATTGGGAATAACAAGGGCGTCTTTGAATACTCAAAGTTTCATATCCGAAGCGAGTTTTCAAGAAACTGTTCGAGTTTTAGCAAAAGCCGCTCTACGGGGTCGTATCGATTGGTTGAAAGGTCTGAAAGAGAACGTTGTTCTAGGGGGGATGATACCCGTCGGTACGGGATTCAAGGGATTAGTACACTGTTCAAATCAATACAGCAACATTTCTTTAGAAATCAAAAAGAAAAATCTATTTGAGGGGAACATGAGAGATATTTTGTTCCACCAAAGAGAATTATTTGATATTTAATTCTTGCGCCCCAAAGAATTTCCATGATACATCAGAACAATCATTTACGGGATTGGCTGAGTGCTAAGAGTGGATTCATCCTTTTAACTTAACTTTGACTAT